GAGATAAGGGATGTAAGCCAAAAAAAGATTCATAAGTGGTTGTTAATGAAGTCGAAGTTACCAAATTTTGAGGAGTCGGTATCAATTTATGCCGGATTGCTCCACATATAGTTCCTCGAACCGCATTTTCTAAACGAACAAGAGCCAATCCGAATTGATCCTGTAACAGATCTGCTACAGAACGAACACGCTTATTTTTCAAGTGATTCATATCGTCAAGTATACCCATTCCAAATTTCATTCCGATCAAATGATCCGCAGCAGCCAATATATCTCGTGGTAACAAAAATGTATTGTTCTGAGGTATATCAAGATTTAATCTCCAGTTCATATTTCGTCGACCAATCCTTCCCAATTCACATCTTTGTTGAAAAAATTTCTTTTGTAATTCCTTACATAAGGACTCAGAAAATACCGGATCCCCGCCTATACAAGCGAATTGTTGATAAAACTCCAAAATTGCATTTTCTTTTGACCCAATCTTTTTTTTTTCCTTATCATTCAAGAAAGACAAGAAAATTTCGGGATAACAAACATTATCTAGAATTTCTTTTAGATTTGAACCCATAGCCGATGATAGAACTAGAATAGATATTTTTTGTTTCCTACTCACGCGAGCCCATATTCTTGCTTTTCTATCAATTTCTAATTCTAATCTCCCTCCCCAATCTGATATTATAGTACTGGTATAGACAGAAATTCCGTTATGGTCCAATTCGGAACGATAGTAAATACCGGGACTTTGCAATATTTGATTGATTACAATTCTGTATATTCCATTTACTATAGAGGTGCCCAGGGAATTCATTAGGGGAATGTTTCCAATAAAAACAGTCTGTTCTTGTATATTTCTACCACTTTTCCAAATTAATCCCGCAGGTACATATAATTCAGAAGAATATGTGAGTGATTCATATACAGACTCTCTTTCTTTTATCAAGGGTTCTACCAATTGATATCTTTCCACAAATAATTGAAATTCAATTTCTTGATCTGTATCTTCAATTTTTGGAAACTTATGAAATTCTTCCGTCAAGCCCTGATTAATGAACCTACAAAATCCCTCAAATTGTATCTGATTAAATCCAGGTATTGTGGACATTCCCTCATTTTTCTTCCGAAGCATCTTAATCTTAAGTTTCCTCTTTATCGAAAAAATTCCATCATTGTTAGATCGACTCGTATGATTAGGTTAGTTCGATGAAGAGTGAGCCAATAATGGAATGTATATTCTGTTTACTGAATCACATGAAATTTTAACCAACTCCATATCTCTATTTCATATGTATGAACGGAAACGAGACGTAAGAATGAAGAGTATTTTCGACGCAAGTTCAAATTTGCGACAGGTATAAATGGAATGAATTAATAAAACATTCCTGAAAAAAAAAAGATTCTGCTACTTATACTTAATACTTACATTACACTTATGGAGTCTTTGTATAGAATATCAAAATGGATCCAATTTATCCCTATTATTATGATAATATGATCAGATGGAATAAAAAAAATCACTATATGGATTCAGGGTTCAATCCACTTTCCTTTCCCATTCTATATATATAAATTAAAAATTCAAACACACTGATTCTCTATAGGAATATGGGCATAAAATAAGAGAGATCCTCTGTTCTGTGTAACAATTTCTGTTTTAGGGTTTACATATACACATATATGGTGTTATAATTCAAAATTGAGATTGAAAATAATTTATACTAATTAGTCATAAATCTATTTGCTTTTCTTATGCTATTAAGGAAAAACATACTTTGAGATACAAATTTAGTTCAATAATTCAAAGTAAATTAGGTAAATGGTTACTGCAAACTCCTTTTTTTCTTTCAAAGAAAATAAAAAATAGGGATTCATATTTGGAATTGGAAAGGGATTAAGTACAATGGGATTCCAGATAAAAAAAGTAGATAATTATTAATTTAGTATATAGAGTCTAAATAATATTTTGATCCATATTTTATTTTGGATCGGATTTGGCGACATGGCCAAGTGGTAAGGCGGGGGACTGCAAATCCTTTATCCCCAGTTCAAATCTGGGTGTCGCCTGATTGACAAAATGGTGGACCCACCGTACCAATCCAATAGGATGAAGTGAAGGTTGCTGCACTTATTAATTATTAATTTAATAATGGGTTCGGTTCATTTATTTAATTCTTTAATTCATTCATTGAATCAAATAAATTAGGAAATGGAGGTTTTATTAAGATAGTTATCTGTCTTTATAGTATAGAGATTTTTTATATCTTTTATATCCATATATATAATTTATCTCTTTTGCTTATACAAAAGGTAACAAAAGAAACAATAGGTCTTATTATTTCTACATCTTTTACATTAGAAGAACTCCTTTTATATTGATATCTTCAAAATTGTCAAAGAAAGGAAAAGGGTGTATGTATCGTACTTATTGCTCGCTTCTACCGAAAATCCTATACAATTACAATAATAGAGAATTTGTTACGATTAGCTTCATTGGATTTGGTTCATCAATCGCTTTAAATCAGAATCCCATTTTGACTCTTTGACGTTGATTCCACTATGATTATTGATCAATAATCATAGTGGAATAATTCCTTGATAGAGATAGGAGACATAATTTACATGGATATAGTAAGTCTCGCTTGGGCTGCTTTAATGGTAGTCTTTACATTTTCCCTTTCGCTCGTAGTATGGGGGAGGAGTGGACTCTAGAAGCACTACCATAATTGTAAATTGATATATATTTATATTATATAAAGTAAAGAAAGCCTATATTATACTGTAAATGTAAATCTGTATATAATATTGGATAGTGTGTAGAAAGAACTATAGATATTTATATTATATTTCTACACACTATCTCATCATTATCTTCAATTATTGACAAGAACTAATAATTCGAGTTTGATTAAAGTCAATTATTTTGACTGGCTGTTTTTACATAGATGATAAGTAAAAAAGCAGTAGGAACTAGAATAAACAGTGCAGTAGCAATAAATGCGAGAATATTGACTTCCATAATCTTCTTTTTTTGTTTCGCAATAACTCGGGATCTAATCCCATAGAGATGATAAATTTGACTTCTGTAAATTCAATAGGTTAATTGTATCCTGATGATGCCAAACGGATAAAAATATTATGAATAACAATATATCTAATCTATCAAATCAATTAATTGTCGAGAATTTAATAATATAACATAGGAAGACCTTTTATCCATACTAAATTAAAAAATGGAATTTTTAATCCAATTCCAATATAGAATCCTTTCGTCCTTTTCCATTCTTTTTTTTCTATAACCTACCTTCTTCCTTATACTTACTTAAGTATTACTATCTGTAGTGTAAAAAATGGAAATTTCCGCATTTCATTTGTCTGATTATAAATATCAAAATATCAATGTGAAACGAAAAACAAAAGATTAGATCTTGCTTCCTGTCCCACTTTTACAGAAAAGTGGGAGATGAATTGATAAATTCATCGGATCCTAGTTCGGGACTGACGGGGCTCGAACCCGCAGCTTCCGCCTTGACAGGGCGGTGCTCTGACCAATTGAACTACAATCCCAGCGAGGTTATGGCATACATATTCTTTATGGTTTCATAAGAATATTCTATTCGTCGTGTTGTAACAGAGACAAAAATTATATACTGATATCATATACACATGGATATAAACTTTAGGTTAATTACTAGTAACCTGTGGTTTTTTATTGCAAAAAAAAATAATAATGAAATTCTTAATGAGAAAAATAAAGTATGGATAGATCAAAAAAAGGTTGATCTTTATTTCTACGGATAAGGCATTTCTATTTCTGGAAGACAAATGAAATTGGTTAGATCATATTCAATGGAGCGGCGAATTATTGGGCCGAGCTGGATTTGAACCAGCGTAGACATATTGCCAACGAATTTACAGTCCGCCCCCATTAACCGCTCGGGCATCGACCCAGGAAGAATTAATTCTAGGTTTAGTGATAATCCATCATCAACTTCCTTTCGTAGTACCCTACCCCCAGGGGAAGTCGAATCCCCGCTGCCTCCTTGAAAGAGAGATGTCCTGAACCGCTAGACGATGGGGGCATATCCGCCCGACCATCAGCATACTATCAGCATAGTATGATCAGTTTTTTGGAATTGTCAATATACAATATAACAAAATAGAATTATATATAGATTATATAATCTAGATCAAAATAGTTTTCTACTTTAGAATTTAAATTCTTAATCTACATAAATATATCTATATATAATATATTAATATACAATACAATAGATAATAATATCTTTTATAATACAAATATAATGTATAGCATATAATTGTTATAAATATACATACATATATATTATTATGCAATGCATATTATTATCATATTCTTATATTATTATTGATATAGTTTATAGTTGTGATTTAACTATAATTTAATATTAATAGATAATAGAATAAAAAATGGAATAAAAATTTGATTTGATGGTTGATAAATGCATTACCCTTCCATGCTATTCATAGCATAGCATAATATTATATAATAGATTAATGAAACAAAATTATAGTATAGGATTCCCTCAGTTAGAGTAGTGCTTGATCCGACAGATTATATAAAAGATGAGATATGCCTATCACTATCTCATACTAACCCAAAAAATTCAAAAACGCTAGACATTTTTTTAATGTAATTTGGCTCGGGGTATGAATCCCCTCATCGCATGACACATGATTGAAGAAAATATCTTAGTTGATAATGAGCTCTTATGCGTAATATAGATATGTATAAATATGTCTATTATATCTATATTATATCTATATAATAATATATATATATTATATATATAGATATATGCAGTAGACTCATAATAAAATAAAAACTATTTAATTTAAAAATTAAATAACCAGGCCCTTTTAACTCAGTGGTAGAGTAACGCCATGGTAAGGCGTAAGTCATCGGTTCAAATCCGATAAAGGGCTTTTCACCAAACTCAAGTCTTACTATTCGTTTTCCATTGTTA